ATTCCGTGCTCCAGATACTAAAATGAATATCCGACGAAGTAAAACCATCTCTATCAAGATGACAGATCTATTCTCTGTACTAGCCATAGGATCAATTATACCAAGTCACACACTCATATTCCGGAAATACAGAAAAAAAGAAATTCCACGGTCGAACTACCAAAATAGAATGGGATAAAAATCAGAAAACTAAATGCAATGTTTCACTTTGTATTGAAAAAGCTAGTTAATGGTTCTTGTAAATCTAATTCATTGAAATTCCATCCAGTAAAATGGACGAATTATAAATCTCCAAAATAATAGATAGAAATACTGCAAATAGAGCCATTGCGAGACCCATCAAAGGAGTAGTTCCCCAACCAGGAGCTACCTTACCATATTCCGAATTCAATGGTTTCAATAAACCCCCGGCACGAGTTCGTTTTGGGCGGCCAGATCTAGAACTACCCTCAACGGTTTGTGTAGCCATAATATTTTATATTCATTAAGGTCTGTTGACTTTGTATACCATTCCGTTGTAAATAAATGATCTTATCATAGATCCATTGTGGTCTTAAAACTACATAATGTCTTAAAACTATATAATAATGGAAACAGCAACCCTAGTTGCCATCTTTTTATCTGGTTTACTTGTAAGTTTTACTGGGTACGCCTTATATACTGCGTTTGGGCAACCCTCTCAACAACTAAGAGATCCGTTCGAGGAACACGGGGACTAGTCGAAGTAACGATCCTCCCAATAATGGGAGGATCGTTACTTTCAATTGAGATAATGAAAAATCATTTCCCCATTTTACTTTTTGGTTGGAACTTTAGGCGGTTCGCGAAAAAAGATAGCGAAAAAAATTATTCCTAGAGTTGAGACTAAAAGGAATGTATAAACCAATGCTTCCATAGATTCGATCGTGGTTTACAATTATAGCTTCCATATCTGTTTAGTTTGGACCGTCTCCCGGATAAAGAAAGACCAAAAATCAAAGAAAGGGCAGCGCGTCAAATGGCAAATCAAGATTTATCCGGTACCCCAACTTTATAGTCAGTCAAATAAAATAAAAACTAAAAGTAACAAAGCAATATGTATCAAACTGCCTGTCTTCTTGTAGTTGGATCTCCAAGTTTTTGGAATGCCCCAAATTCCACTTGAGCATCTAAATCCGGATCAATACCAGCAAAAACATCTCTAAACAAGGTTCTAGCACCATGCCAAATGTGTCCGAAGAAGAAGAGCAAAGCAAACGAAGCATGCCCAAAGGTAAACCAACCCCTTGGACTGCTACGAAAAACACCATCAGATTTCAAAGTGGCACGGTCTAATTCAAAAATTTCACCCAATTGAGCACGTCTAGCATATTTTTTCACAGTAGCAGGGTCGCTATAACTGACTCCATTCAGTTCGCCACCATAGAACTCAACAGTTACACCTACTTGTTCGACACTATATTTTGATTCTGCCCTTCTAAAAGGAACATCGGCCCTAACAATTCCGTCCCCATCGACCAAAACAACTGGAAATGTTTCAAAAAACGTCGGCATACGACGTACAAAAAGTTCATGCCCCTCTTTATCTCTAAAGATAGGATGTCCTAACCACCCAACAGCTATTCCATCCCCGCTGTCCATTGAGCCCGCTCTGAATAATCCCCCTTTTGCCGGATTATTGCCGATGTAATCATAAAAAGCCAGTTTTTCAGGAATTTTCGACCAAGCTTCGGATAAACTTTGATTTTCGGCTAAGCCAGCACCAATTCTTCTATATATTTCTTGTTGGAAGTATCCTTGATCCCATTGATAGCGCGTGGGACCAAACAATTCAATCGGGGTAGTTGCTGAACCATACCACATAGTTCCAGCAACTACAAAAGCTGCAAAAAAGACAGCAGCAATACTACTGGAAAGGACGGTTTCAATATTTCCCATACGTAATCCTTTGTATAGGCGTTGGGGTGGACGAACACTAAGATGAAATAGACCTGCCAATATGCCTAAGGTCCCTGCTGCAATATGATGAGAAGCTATTCCTCCCGGAACAAAAGGATCAAAACCCTCCACACCCCATGCTGGATTTACGGCCTGTACCCTTCCGGTTAGTCCATAAGGATCGGACACCCATATTCCAGGACCATACAATCCTGTTACATGAAATGCACCAAAACCAAAGCAAGCCACTCCTGAGAGAAATAAATGAATTCCAAAGATCTTAGGCAAATCCAAAGAGGGTTTTCCTGTACGTTCATCAGTAAATATTGCTAGATCCCAATACACCCAATGCCAGATAGCTGCCAAAAAACATAAGCCAGAAAACACAATATGTGCCCCGGCCACACCTTCGTAACTCCAAATACCCGGATTACTTACAGTCCCTCCTGTGATACTCCAACCACCCCACGAATTCGTTATTCCTAAACGAGTCATGAAGGGTATAACGAACATACCCTGTCTCCACATTGGATCAAGAACAGGATCAGAGGGATCAAAAACGGCTAATTCGTATAGAGCCATCGAACCGGCCCAACCAGCAACCAGAGCTGTATGCATTATATGGACAGCAATCAAACGACCGGGATCATTCAATACGACGGTATGAACACGATACCAAGGCAAACCCATGAAAATACCCCTTTATCAACGAAAAATAGACACAATGTAACTTTATTGCATTGGAAAAAGCTATGCTCTGGACCCCCTTTTTTAGGGGATTCTCTCGGGGAAAGGATTAATATTTGTTTGATGCTTTTACTAATAATTACTTTTAGTAATAAGGAAACTATTTTGTTCGTAGGAACAAAAAGAAGCAGATCTATTCTATACCCGATAAGTAACAATACGCAATGGTAAGGGGGTTGATACCATTTTATATGAGTGAATGTATTTGTTCATCATTCAAAGGACTCATTTGTAAGAATTTTCCTTTATTCATTTTGTTTTCTTTTTTTTATGAACTTAGTCAATCTATGGATAAAATAGGATAATAAAATCAATAGTATTAGGCCACTAAACCCATTGTTACGCTTTCACATCAAAGTGAGATATAGTACTTAATTTTTCTTTTATTTAATGCCTATTGGTGTTCCAAGAGTACCCTTTCGAAGTCCTGGAGAGGAGGATGCAGTGTGGATTGACGTATAGTGCGACTTGTCAGATATATTGGGCATACGGTATTTCCCCGTTCTCTTCCCCGATCGAGATATCCCCTCTTTCGCCCGAAAAAGATTAATTCAATTATCAAAAATTTGGAGCGTGAAGTGCAATTAGGTCTATTTTTTAGGGAGGGTATACAGATTAATATTATCAATTAGAATAATTTATGGTTGGCTTGGTTAGACCAATCAAATGAAGTATCAGGCTCCGTTTAGAAAAAAACCAACTGGTAATAAATCTAAATCTATTTATGATTCCGACTTAATATCATATTTATATTATATTTTAGTTATTTCGATTTATTTAGATATTTAGAAATAAAAAGCGATCTCAAACTGTTAATCAATCGAATAATATGATGAATGCGTTGAATATTTGTGGGAAGACATGAAATAAATTGAGAAAAAAAAAAAAATAGATAAGTCGTAGCAAAAGGACGTGGTATTGGGGCATTTGTCCTATATGTACAAATCCAAATCGGGCGGATCTTTACTCGGAGTAGAGCATAAACCTAAAAAAATTGAAGAAGCCCAGTCAGGAACAAGAAAATTACATCGCGATTTAGATTGTATCTCGATGAAATAATACATCAATGAAAAGTTAGTCAGATAAGCTTAGCAATTTTTTTAGATAAACAAAACAGGCCAAAACCCATCTTTCTTAAAAAATGAAAGAAAAGTCCATTTTATGGTATTTTATGGTATATGGTATTTTATGGTATAAGTTAAAAAACCTGTTATGAAAAAAAAGCTAGAATCTACACATTGATTCCTTTTTTCATTATTTTTGTTGAACCGTATGCATCAAAAGGTGCATGTACGGTTTCTGAGGGATACCATTTTATCCCAACCAACCGACTTTATCGAGAAAGATTGCTTTTTTTAGGCCAAGGGGTTGATAACGAAATCTCGAATCAACTTATTGGTCTTATGGTATATCTCAGCATAGAGGATGAGACCAAAGATCTGTATTTGTTTATAAACTCTCCTGGCGGGTGGGTAATACCCGGAGTAGCTATTTATGATACTATGCAATTTGTGCGACCAGATATACAGACAGTATGCATGGGATTAGCCGCTTCGATGGGATCTTTTATTCTTGTCGGAGGGGAAATTACTAAACGTCTAGCATTCCCTCACGCTCGGCGCCAATGAGTTTTTTATTTGATTTGAGAGAAAAAAGACAACTATGCCTTCGCTCTATAATGAAATATGAATAGTAAGTAATAATAGCATGGCACTTCGAATTCGATATGAGAAATGTTTTTTAAACCCTTAGATTACGTATCGAAAGAGTAGTATGAGATAAAAAGGCATTTTCAATTTTAGTCAATCTATCGGGAGGCCTATTTCAGCGTCACAAACTTTTTTGTTTTCACACCAAGGGGCTAACAATATTTAGGTTATAAAAAAATACGAAAATAAATCTTGTTTTTTTTATTTGAAAAAAAAAAGAAACTTTGGGATTGCTAAATAACAGACGAAATAAATATATAAAGCAACGGAACCATCATAGTATTTTTATAGGATTTTTGAACTACTACAAAAAGAAGGGTGGTTATTGGATCATTTACCAACCTGAGTCTGATAGACCCTATCATTTATTCGATGTAAGTAAGGTAAAAAAAGGTGAATTCCATTATAGAGCCGTATGCAATGCGCAAAAGATGCCTGTACGGTTGTTCAATTATATCTTTTTTGATTTTGATTATTCTTTATCTACTCACCTTTCACTTTCATCATGAGAGATAGAAGAAACATTTTTTATGTTATATCATATATTATATCATCAGGGTAATGATCCATCAACCTGCTAGTTCTTTTTATGAGGCACAGACGGGAGAATTTGTCCTGGAAGCGGAAGAGCTGCTGAAGCTGCGCGAAACCATCACAAGGGTTTATGCACAAAGGACAGGCAAACCCTTATGGGTTGTATCCGAAGACATGGAAAGAGATGTTTTTATGTCAGCAACAGAAGCCCAAGCTCATGGAATTGTTGATCTTGTAGCGACTGAATAAAAAAGAAAAAGAACAAGGATTTCATATCAATTCGTGATTTAGTATTTTATCTTCTTACCGGATTTATTATTCTATTTATAAATTTCTTAATATAGAAATTCAAAATATAGAAAAAAAAAAAGAATTCCTAAGTATCCGGTTAAGATCGATCTAAACCAGCCCATTATCTATATGATTCAACATGCCAACTATTAAACAACTTATTAGAAATACAAGACAGCCAATCAGAAATGTCACGAAATCCCCCGCTCTTGGAGGATGTCCTCAGCGACGAGGAACATGTACTAGGGTGTATGTGCGACTCGTTTAGACCGTGGACTAGGAGAAAACACTTAATCCAATATCACCGATCCGTACCAGTGAGTAGGATAGAATGGACGAACTCCATTGAATATTCAATAGCTTAAAAAAAAGATCTATCCTTCGATTGGGGTATCAAATGTATGGTTCCCGTTGGTGCAAATCCAATCACCTCAATTTAAAATTTAAGATAAGATGAGAAAGGATTCCCCGTTAATAGCAAATGGTATTCATTAAGCAGGGGAAATTTTATTTTTGTCAAAATTTTAGTCCTTATTCTTGCAAGAACGGACTAACAGGGTCAGCTACTCAGCAAATCTTCATAATTAAATACCGTTACTGTATAAATAGATCTCGTTGTGAAAGACCTAGTACTAAATAATTTTGGGTAGAGCCAAAGAGTGTGAACTGTACAAGTTAACAATAACATTGATTAAATGAAGGAAGGGCTCCGGTGTATAGAGAGGACCTCACCGTTTAAGAAATAACCATAGAAACGACGGAACCCACTAGAATTCATTTTTTTTTATTTAATTTATTATGTTTTTGATACTTAGTATCAATACAATTTTTATTTCTAGGCGAAATGCCTAAAAATGAATCGTGGTCGGGAAGGTTAGAGTAGCAAAAGCCATTGGAATTTTTATTTTATACATTGGAAGAATCCGTTTTGTTATTAATAGACTAGGACACGGGAAGGGAATAACTAAAAGAAAGGAAATCAATTAGTTATTCATCAAAGTTTCATTTATTCAATGACCAGAATTAAACGAGGGTATATAGCTCGAAGACGTAGAACAAAAATTCGTTTATTTGCATCAACTTTTCGAGGGGCTCATTCAAGACTTACTAGGACTATTACTCAACAGAAAATAAGAGCTTTGGTTTCGGCTCATCGGGATAGGAGTAGACAAAAGAGAGATTTTCGTCGTTTGTGGATCACTCGTATAAATGCAGTAATTCGAGATAATAAAGCATACTTTAGTTATAGTAAATTAATACACAATCTGTACAAGAAACAGTTGCTTCTTAATCGTAAAATACTTGCACAAATAGCTATATTAAATAAGAGTTGTCTTTATATGATTTCCAATGAGATCATAAAATAAAGTAAAATAAAGAGAGTGAAAGAAATCCGTTGGAATGTTTTAAATGGAGTTCCCTGTAAAATGAACTCTGGGAAGGTAGAGTAGAAATTAGTATGATAAAATATGAAAACGTCGTCAAAATGAAAATGAAGAAACACGTTCAATAAAAAATATTTCTTATTCTTACCTTCTTACCCAATTTTTTTTTTAAAACGACACGACAATCAAATCTTTATTTCCTATTTTTTGAAAAAAAAAAAAAAGCGTCAATCCGCATTTGAGTTTGGATTGGAATTTTTTTGATTCAATTCAAGAGTCAGCCTATTTTTTTCTGGTTCTAAGACCTGGAGTTCGAGCGGTTGACTCGCTTCTTTCAAATTGTTTCTCATTATTAAGAAAAGGTAACGGAGATAAAATACGAGCTTGTTTTATAGCAATAGTAATTAATCGTTGTTGTTTTAAGGTCAATCGATTCACCCGTCTAGATAATATTTTTCCTTGTTCGCTAATAAATCGACTAATTAAACTCATGTTTCTATAATCAATTCGATCCCCCGATTGGATCGGAGGCAAACGCCTACGAAAAGATCGCTTGGATTTAAGAAAGATTCGCTTGGATTTATCCATGGTTTGTTTATTCCTTATCCTATCCTATTTCTTAATTCTCCATCACGGTTGATCTGATCGAAATAGGATTTGGTTTGTTTATATTTAAATTAATATATATTAGATATATCTAATATGTCATTTTTAATCTTCCTTAGAACAGAAGACTGACACACGAGTGACTGGTTAAATCTATTTCTTTATCTCCCCGTGAATCGTATGTTTATAACAACAGGGACAGAATTTTTTCAATTCCAATCGACTAGGCGTATTATGTCGATTCTTTTGAGTAATATATCTGGAAATGCCCGTTGATTCCTTATTAAGACGATTTCGAACACAACTGGTACATTCCAAAATCACCGTTACTCGGACATCTTTACCCTTGGCCATGAGCCTCCTTTAGTTTTTGATTCATTCAATTCTTTAAATTTCCGATCCGAAATGAGGAAGAAGAAAGGAACAAAAAAACAGGTAACTCGAAATCTAATTATAAAAGAAAGATTTCGTTGCAATAAATCAATATATTAATAAGTAAGTAATATAATTATTTCTAACTATATTACTAGATTTAGAATTTTAAATTACCGAACAACATTTCATTTTTATTTAAGTATCTTGTATGATATTGTTGCCCCAACCATCACATTTCACTCTATTTTTTTTTATTAATTTTATTTTAATTTGAGCTCGGCCCGAGTTACTAGTTTCACCGAGGGGAATCCCTTTTTTGTTTTTCTAACGTATATTCGAAAAAAAGAAGGGAAGGGATTAGTTACAGATATTTGATTCTATCTCTAATCCTCTTCCCCCCCTACTATATCAATAACGAGAATTAAAAAAAGGGGAATATCAACGCATCCGGAAAAAAACGATTGATCTCTATCAATAAACCTGCTAAAGATCCGAACCATAGAGTACTTACTACCGGTGCCACGGAGAGATATGTTTTTAGATCTCGCATTTTAAATTCTTCTCCTTCTTTATTATTTCTGATACATAATGTTAATACATAATACATATATAACCAGATGTGTATATGTACTTAATGACTGACCGCTTTTATTTGTACGCGGAATCCCTAATTCAAGTTGAAATGTACAATTTGAAATGTACAAAATAGATCCTATTTTTCTTAATCTTAAAAGAAACAAATATGCCCCTTTAGGCCAGAAATTCTCGAAAAATAGTCATTTTTTTTTATAGGGTCTCATATTTATTTCATACTTTAAAATAAAATAATATTAAGAGAAATAATATATAATAAAAGTCCGTTACTATTTTGAATATAAATATATGTTATATGAGACCAAAAAGAAGAAATGACAAGATATTTGTGTATATCAATGGAAGAAATAAAAATATGGAAAACAAAAAAGGGATTCTCTACAATGACACTGTAGACCAATTGAAAGGGATGTAGCGCAGCTTGGTAGCGCGTTTGTTTTGGGTACAAAATGTCACGGGTTCGAATCCTGTCATCCCTACCTATTACTTATTTTCTGAACAGTAACGGGGGAGATCGATTAAAAGAAAATTGGATATACATAAAAAATCTTTAATTTTCTGATAGTATATATCCAAAACGTATCGGGGTTACAAAATATTCTTTGTGATAATAAAGCGCTCTTAGTTCAGTTCGGTAGAACGTGGGTCTCCAAAACCCGATGTCGTAGGTTCAAATCCTACAGAGCGTGATTCTGTGTTCTTGTTAGTCGCGCTAGATCGAAAATTACCGCCGAAAAAATTAAACCGATCTAATTTTGACCTCCCGCGAATTAAAGAAAGTAGGAGGTCAATCAAAAAAGGGATGTTAATTAATCAAAGTTCCAACTGATCACCACGTCTGTATTGTAAATATGCAGTTACAAATAATCCAGCCAAAGTAATAGGAATTAGACCCAAGACAATTCCAAATAGAAAAACTTCAATCATTTCAATTTGTTTGAGAGGGGAGGGGAGAGGTAATATTTATGCTTAAATAGTAATACGTATTAACTCTAAATCTCAATGACCAAAAATTGGAAATTGATACGGTAAGGAACTATAGAATATATGAACTATCACAGAACTTTTTTTGTATGAATTGTTCATTTAATTAATTTCAAATAAGTCGTATCTTGCTCAGGCCGATAAATAGAGCTGAGGTTATAGTCAAAGCTGCTAGTAGAAAACCGAAATAACTAGTTATAGTAGGCATGAAAAGGCTAAATGAAATATGTTCTTTTTCTACATATGTTTAGAAAGCACTTTCCTAAGTTTCAATTTTTGAAAGATACGAGGATAGGCAAAAATACCAACCAATTGAAAGGATAAGTTCAATTGAAAGTTTTTGATTCATCAAGTATTATAGATGATATTAACAAAAACAAAGTAACATAAATAAGAAATCAATTCATCATCTGGGACATTTACGCATCCCGCAATTTCGAATCAACAGATTCCTTGGTCAACTCTTGAGTTGAATAAACTAATATACGTATATAACTAATATATGTATATATATAGAATATTTTAAATCTAGAATATTTTAAATCTAAATTAAATAAAGTAATAATTACGAACTCTTTTTATAACTTCATTCAAAAATGAAACTTTCTTTTGGAATAAAATTGAAAAATAATTTGGATCGTTTTTTTTTTTTATTGTATCAAAATATCGAATCCATTATTCTTTTTTTTTTTTCAAACGACCGGTGAACTCAGTAGTGGTTCATTCACACAATCTCGTGATTGAAAAGAGAAAAGTATCACATGACCAGATCAATCAAAACTCGGTTTTACATTTTGTCCTTTCATATTCTCAAGCTTAATTAGGTCAAGAAGGATCCCCTTTCTTTTGTTTGGGTCT